TGAAAAATAAATTCATCAAGCCAAAATTTTTGAAAGATGAATAAATAGATCCATAAAAAATAGATGCTATAAATAGTCCGAAAAAAGCTATACTTACTGAAAAAAAAGCATTTGACAAAAATTCATACCAATACTCAGAAAAATTAAAATTTGGATGAAAAAGAGTTGTCGATGGAGTTAACCATTTCGATAATAGATCTAAATCTATTACTCCTCCGTTAAAAGGAATTCCTATTGATCCAATGAACAAAGTAAATAGTACTAATACTAGTAGAGGAAATAACATAGTATTGCTCGATTCGTGAGGATACATATAAGTGTACCTATTTCTAAAGTAAGTACTAAATTTTCGTATTTTACTTCTTACATTCTTGTCAATTTTAGAGAGGTCTTTTGAAAAAAACCAAAACCTATTTTTATTCATTTTTGAAAAAAGTAAATTCTTATTTACTTCCTTCAGTGTACCCTTTCCCCATAGAGATATTGAATAAAACGAGCTATTTTTTGTACTACTAAAACTACTATAATCTTGAAAATAAATGCGCAAATACCCATCAAAGGTCAGTAAGTACATCCGAAACATATAAAACGCGGTTAATCCTGCTGTGAACCAAGCTATTAGTGCGAAAATCGGTGAGTACAACCAACTATCGTGAAGAATTTCATCTTTAGACCAAAAACAAGCAAGAGGCGGAATACCACAAAGAGAAAGTGTACCTAAAAAAAAAGTAGTTTTTGTAATTGGAACATATTTTGTTAAACCTCCCATAAGAACCATATTATGACTTTTCTCTGGTGAATATCCAACAATAGGTTCCATTGAATGAATAATGGATCCGGATCCCAAAAACAATAAAGCTTTAGAATAGGCATGAGTGATCAAATGGAATAAAGCAGCTCGATAAGAGCCTATACCTAAAGCTAACATAATATAACCCAATTGAGACATTGTAGAATAAGCTAAACTTCTTTTAATGTCTCTTTGGGCAAGAGCCAAAGTAGCTCCTAAAAGCACTGTTATTATACCTACTAAACAAATGATATTCATTATGTAAGGTATAACTATGAAAAGAGGAAGAAGCCGAGCTACAAGAAAAATACCCGCTGCTACCATAGTAGCAGCGTGTATAAGAGCCGAAATAGGAGTGGGACCTTCCATGGCATCAGGTAACCATACGTGAAGGGGGAATTGTGCGGATTTAGCAATTGCACCGACAAATAATAAAAAGGCACATAAAGTAACAAATAAAGAATTGACCCCATTATTATGGATCAAGGTATTCACTATTTGGAATAAATCCCGAAATTCGAAACTACCAGTTATCCAATAAAATCCTAAGGTTCCTAATAATAAACCAAAATCTCCTATACGATTAGTTACAAAAGCTTTTTGACAAGCACTCGCTGCAACAGGTCGTGTGAACCAAAAACCTATCAAGAAATACGAACACATTCCCACGAGTTCCCAAAAAATATAAATTTGTACCAAGTTGGAACTAGTAACTAATCCCAACATTGAAGCATTAAAAAAACTCATATGAGCAAAAAATCTTAAATATCCTTGGTCGTGAGACATATAATTGTCACTATAAATAAAAACCAAGATTCCAACAGTAGTAATTAGCATTGACATAATAGAAGTAAGTGGATCGATCAAGTATCCGAACTCTAATAAAAAATCATTATTGATGGTCCAAGACCATAGACATTGATAGGTCAAACTTCCATTTATTTGCTGAATAGAAAAATTGGCTGAAAACCACATAGCTATACTTAGCAGTAAAACACTTGGGAAAGCCCACATACGACGAATATCTTTTGTTGCTGTCGGAATAAGTAGAAGTCCAAATCCTATTGACATAGTAACTGGGAGCGGAAAAAGGGGTATTATCCATGCATATTTATATGTATATTCCATAAGAAAACAAATTGTTCTTTTTTATTATAATTGTTTCCGATTCACCAATTCAGATCTCTTTTTAAAAAACAATAATAAAACTAAAAGAAAAAAGAAATGAAAAATATTGGAATTCTGATTTGTTGTTTTATCAAATATTTTAAATAAGAGTTGCAATGAGTTGGTCAAATAATATGATCAAATAATTAGTCAAATTTTTTACTTAGTTATTAATTAACTTTCAACTCTAGAAAAAAAAAAGACTTTTCTGAACCGATATGACACCATATTATATTTTGAATAATTGGATTTTACCTTTACATTACATTAGATTCATTAGATTTATGTACAATAATATATTTAATAAATATTGTATATCCTTATATATATTTTTTTTTTTCAATTATTTCGAGACCTAACACCTTAGTATAAAACATAATGAAATATATATATTTAGATATATTTCAGATTATTTGTTGTATTTCATAATTGTGCTTTTCAAAAAAGAAAAGCACAATTATGAAGAAAGAAAAAATCATCTCACGAATTCAATATAAATTAATATAAATTTTCATAAATAGAAAGACTATAAAAAAAATACACAATACTTAGCACCTTGAATCTAGTAAACAGAAAGATTCTTATTTTTCATATTACCCGGCTTTAACTAATATGGAAAAGTTAAATAAAATAAAACATTAGAAAATTTGAATTATTTATCTTCCAATTCAAAAATAGAAAATTGGAAGTTCTTTGATACATGTTAATTAAGATTTTTCCAAGACTTTTTTTTGTGCGACAAAAAAACTTTTTGACTGTCCGGTGGAAACAGATTTAGCTAAAGAAAAAGCTTTTACTGCCGCTAAAGAGCCTTTTTTTTTCCAAAGATTTCTACGAATATGCTTTTTTGACATAGAAGTACGTTTTTTTGGAACTGCCATTCAAAAATAGGTGACTCATTTTTATCGTTGTATGTGAAAGACATATATTTTATTTTTCAAAAGAAAAATCATTCTTTATTATTCATTATACATACTTATTCCATAAATTTATCTAAATAATATAAGAGCATTTTTTTATTTCAGAATATAAAATAAAAATAAATTAAATAGTAAAATAAAAAAAAAAATATATATATATTCTAAAACAATTTTATTTGAATAGACAAATAAATTTTTATTTTATATATTTTTTCTGATATTTGGATAAGGATAATGTAATATTAAATATTCAGAATATTAATATAATATTATAATAAAAAAAAATAAATAATATTAATATAAAAAAGAAAGTGAATGAGGTTCTAAGTTAGAGTATAAATAAATGAAACTAAAAAAAAAATTGAATTTTATACCTTGACTGATAACTGAGAACAAAACTCTTGAATTCTGATTATTCTGGATTAACAAAAGCTAGATTTCTAGTATGGAAAAGTTAATTTTTAAAACTGAACTTATGAAGATACTTAATAAATATTATTATTATTTAACTTAACATTTCCATTTATATGGAAATGAATCTTTCTTCATTGTTTCCAACTCTATTGAATCTCGACAATTCAACATGAATTTCCTATTATTATTTCAGGTAAGCCACCATGGTGAAATTGGTAGACACGCTGCTCTTAGGAAGCAGTGCTAGAGCATCTCGGTTCGAATCCGAGTGGTGGCATATATAATAATAAATAATATAGACACAATAGATATAATAGAATATATTATAGAATATTTTAATCCCCGATTTCAATTCTTTAATAGGGACCCTTTTTATGTTGATGATATTTGTGACCTTAGAACATATATTAACTCATATTTCCTTTTCAATCATCTCAATTGTGATTATGATTCATTTGATGAACTTATTAGTCTACGAAATTGAAGGATTACGTCATTCGTCAGAAAAAGGGATGATAGCTACTTTTTTATCTATGACGGGGTTTCTAGTTATTCGTTGGATTTCTTCGGGACATTTTCCTTTAAGTAATTTATACGAATCATTAATCTTCCTTTCTTGGAGTTTCTTTATTATTCATAGGATTCCGTATCTTGAGAATCATAAAAATAATTTAAGTGCAATAACTGCACCAAGTGCCCTTTTTACCCAAGGTTTCGCCACGTCAGGTCTTTCAACTGAAATGCATCAACCCGCAATATTAGTACCTGCTCTACAATCTCAATGGTTAATGATGCATGTCAGTATGATGCTATTGAGCTATGCAGCTCTTTTATGTGGATCGTTATTATCAGTTGCTCTTATAGTGATTACATTTCGAAAGAATATCAATTTTTTTTTGAAAAACAAGAATTTTTTCAGTTTAAGGAAGTCGTTTTTCTTTGGTGAGATGGAATATTTCAAAGAAGAAGGGAGTGTCTTTAAAAATACTTCTTTTCTCTCATTTCAAAATTTTTACAAATATCAATTAATTCAGCGTTTAGACTATTGGAGTTATCGTGTCATTAGTTTAGGGTTTACTTTTTTAACCATAGGCATTCTTTCTGGAGCAGTATGGGCTAACGAAGCATGGGGTTCTTATTGGAATTGGGACCCTAAGGAAACTTGGGCATTTATTACTTGGACCATATTTGCAATTTATTTACATACTAGAACAAATTCAAAATTCCAAGACCAAGGCACTAATTCGGCATTTATGGCTTCTATAGGATTTCTCCTAATTTGGATATGCTATTTTGGGATCAATCTATTAGGAATCGGGTTCCATAGTTACGGTTCATTCCAATTAATATCTAATTAAAGAAAATAAACTATATGACGAATACATAAAAACATCGTCCGATACACAATGAAAATTTGTGGGAGTTTTTGAAAACCGTTTGAATGGGGGAATTATTCAAATGGTTCTCAAAAACCCTAGATATATCTCATTACAATTCTAATTCACTCTTATTTTTTTTTCATTCTACAACGAAGAATCGTGAAAATATGAAAGTCAAATAATTATAAGACTTTCTTTCCAATTAATGAAAATTTTATATTTTCAATATATAAAATTAGTTTCTATAAAAATAATTAGATAGTATAACTTGTACCTTGTCAACCGATAATGGTAAAACGAAATCAGGATAAATACCAATTCCTATTACAGGTAGAAACATACAAATCGAAACAAATAGTTCTCGTGGTCCAGAATCAAAAAAATTAGAGTTTGGAACATTGAATAGCTTGTATCCATAGAAAATCTGACGTAACATAGATAATAAAAAAATAGGAGTTAATATCATTCCAATTGCCATTACAAAAGTCATTAACATTTTTGGCATTAAAAGATATTTTGGGCTGGTAATTATTCCAAAAAAGACTAATAATTCTGCAACAAAACCACTCATTCCGGGCAATGCAAGAGAAGCCATCGAAAAACTACTAAACATGGTAAATATTTTTGGCATTGGGATAGATATCCCCCCCATCTCTTCGAGATAAACAAAACGTATTCTATCCCAACAGGTTCCTCCTAAGAAAAAAAGTGCAGCACCAATCAATCCATGAGAGAGTATTTGTAAAATGGCTCCATTGAGTCCCATGCTAGTTATAGAACCAATTCCTATAATTATGAAACCCATATGAGAGACGGAAGAATAAGCAATACGTTTTTTTAAATTGCGTTGACCGAGAGAGGTTGAAGCTGCATAAAGGATTTGTATTATTCCTACTATAACTAACCAGGGAGACAATCTAGAATGAGCATGAGCTAATAATTCCATATTGATCCGAATCAATCCATATGCTCCCATCTTTAATAAGATTCCAGCTAAAAGCATACATGTACTGTAATGTGCTTCCCCGTGGGTATCTGGTAACCATGTATGTAGGGGTATCATCGGCGATTTGACAGCATAAGCAATAAGAAAACCAAAATAGAATATTATTTCCAATGCTGCAGGATATGATTGATTAGCTAATTTTTCTAAATCTAATGTTGGTTCATTAGAACCATATAAACCCATACCTAGAACTCCTATTAAGAGAAAAATGGAACCTCCTGCAGTGCACAAAATAAACTTTGTAGCCGAGTACAGGCGTTTTTTTCCTCCCCACATGGATAAGAGTAAGTAAACAGGAATTAATTCTAATTCCCACATAATGAAAAAAAGCAAAAGGTCTCGAGAAGAAAATAATCCTATTTGGCCACTATACATTGCCAACATTAAGAAATAGAAAAATTGCGAATTTCGAGTAACTGGCCAAGCTGCTAAAGTAGCTAAAGTAGTTATAAACCCTGTCAGTAAAATGGGTCCTATGGAAAGTCCATCGATTCCCAGTCTCCAGTGAAAATCAAAAAGATTGATCCATTTAGAATCCTCCTTCAATTGGGTTAATGGATCGTCCAATTGAAAATGATAACAAAAGACATAGGTCATTAGAAGGAGCTCTAGGATACATATACAGAGAGTATACCACCTATACACCTTATTTCCCCTATGAGGGAAAAAGACAATTAAAGAACCTGCAAATATGGGCAAAACAATAAGTATTGTTAACCAAGGAAAATAACTCGTGATAAAGACAAGATAAATTTTTATAAGAAAACCCCGTGCTCGGGAGAAGAATAAGATATTTTCTTTTCTCGAGTACGGGCCTCTGTCGGTAAAGAGGAATCAAATGATTCAAGTGGAGTTTTTTGTCACATATTAATAAGAAAGACCCATGCTGCGAGTTGTTTCATGCCATAAATAAACACGAACACTCAAAAAATCCGTTGGACAAGCGGATTCACATCTCTTACAACCTACACAATCCTCGGTTCTTGGCGCAGAAGCAATTTGCTTAGCTTTACATCCATCCCAAGGTATCATTTCCAATACATCCGTGGGACAAGCTCGAACACATTGGGTACACCCTATACATGTATCATAAATTTTGACTGAATGTGACATTGGGTCTATAAATTTAAGTTTTGAACACAAAAGATTTTCAATCTGGTATAAAATATCTGATTTATATCATTATACCAGATGAATCAATGATTTATCAAAATTTGAAGAATCAATATATTTTCAAATCTGTTTATGAGAAAAGGCCAAGATACTTTGATTTCTTTTTAAATAACCATGAAATATGACATATGAATTCAATTTATGTTCATTTTATGAAATTTTTAGATTAATATAAAGATCTTCATTTTTATTTATTTAGATTCTTTATATTTTCACATAGAAAAATTATGACTAATTATTCAGCAAATTCGATTGATTGATACGAATTGATTTTCTGTTACGATAGATCGACGATATAATAGCCAGCCCAATAGCTGCTTCAGCAGCCGCAATGGCTATAACAAAGATTGAGAAAATTTCTCCTTTTAATTGCCGATTATCAAATATATCGGAAAATGCGATGAGATTCATATTTACCGAATTCAGTAGAAGCTCAAGACACATAAGTGCTCTAACCATGCTTCGACTTGTGATCAGTCCATAGATACCGATAGAAAATAAAGAAACACTCAGAAAAAGTACAAGCTCTAACATCATTGACAAATTCCTCATCAATCTTGATTCATTTCAATATGAACAAAAATTCAACCAATTAAGTTGAATAGAATAGAAGAATTACAGGATAAAAGAGCATATTCACAGTAGATAAGAGATTGAATCCTTTTTCATTCTTTGAATTATCAAAAAAGAAGTTCTTATTTCTTATTATATTATTGACGAGCCATAGTAATTGCACCTATCAAGGAAACTAAAAGAATTATAGAAATGAGTTCAAAAGGAAGATAAAAATCTGTGGATAAATGAATTCCAATTTGTTGAACGTTACTTATTAAGTCCTGTTCTATAATCTGATTTGATTTTGTAGTCCGAAAAATTCCATACCATGAAGTATCTGGGATAATAGTCATTAATGAAAAAAAAATACTTATACAAATCTGTGAAGTGATCCTATCTCCAATGGTCCACAAATAGGAATCATTGGAATATTCTGAACCGTTCATGAACATAACAGCAAATATGATTAATACATTTATGGCTCCCACATAAATAAGGAACTGTGCGGCAGCTACAAAATAGGAATTCAATGAAATATAGAATAAGGATATACAAACAAGAACCAATCCCAATGAAAAGGCAGAATCAATGGGATTCATAAGTAATACTACTCCCAGACCTCCTAATATAAGAATTGATCCCAAAAAGACTACAAAAATATCATGTATTGGTCCAGGTAAATCCATTATGAAAGAAAATAAAAATAAATAAGTCGAAATATTTCATGACCTTACTAAGGGGGCCAGAAAAGGGACTATTTTCTTATATGATACCTTCCTAATTGAATAAAAAAAAAATCATATAGATAAAATAAAGTTATTTGGCTAATCTTACTTGATTCCAAACCAAATCTTAGTAATTGGTAATCGTTCTTGAACCGAGGGGTTTTTCTTTTTTCATTTGAATTGTTGAATCCATAACTGTTTGAATTGTGTAATCTCCAATTATTGACATTGGTAACCGACCCAAAGAAATTTGATTATAATTCAATTCGTGACGATCATAAGTAGAAAGTTCATATTCTTCAGTCATCGATAAACAGTTTGTTGGACAATACTCGACACAGTTACCGCAAAATATACAGACTCCAAAATCAATACTATAATGAAGCAATTGTTTTTTATTAATATTTTTTTCAAATTTCCAATCAACAATAGGAAGGTCTATGGGACATACGCGAACACATACTTCACAAGCAATACATTTATCAAATTCAAAGTGAATTCGACCACGAAAACGCTCTGATGTTATTGATTTTTCATAAGGATATTGAATAGTGACAGGTAAACGATTTGTATGGGATAAGGTAATTATGAAACTTTGTCCAATGTACCTTGCAGCTCGTATTGTTTGTTTGCCATAATTCATGAACCCAGTAACCATAGGGAACATATTATAGATATCCATGAATAAAATTTATTTTTATTTCTCTTAGTTGAGATAAGTTATGAATATAGAATATCATTATTGTTTTCTCTTCATTTCTTATTTTTTTTTTAGAGTTTTATAGTGAAACAAGTTGAGAAGAAGTTGTCAATAATAGATTACCTAGAGAAATAGGTAAAAGAAATTTCCATCCAAGATTTAATAACTGATCCATTCTCATCCTAGGTAAAGTCCATCTTGTTGTGATAGGAATGAACAGAAACAAATAAGCTTTAGCTAATGTAATAAAGATACCAATTACTATTACAAAGACTCTAAACATTTTATTTATTCCAAAAAGTTCAGTAATAGATATGTATGGAATGGAAAAATTCCACCCACCTAAGTAAAGAATTGTTACAAATAATGAAGAAACTAATAGATTTAGGTAAGAAGCAAGATAAAAGAACCCATATTTTATACCTGAATATTCGGTTTTATAACCTGCTACTAATTCCTCCTCTGCTTCTGGTAAATCAAAGGGTAATCTTTCACATTCTGCTAGAGAAGACATTAGAAAAACTAGAAACCCTATGGGCTGACGCCACAGATTCCATCCCCCAAAACCATATTTGGACTGTGCTTCAATTATATCAACTGTACTTAAACTATTAGATAATTATAGTCGATGATAACATCACTGCTCCAATCGCTATTCCAAAACCGTACATGAAACCTAAGCTTCATACGGCTCCTCTATGGCCACAAATAAATGTAAGGTAAGGACTAATTGCTTTTCTTGGACTCTATAGAATTTAAAAGAATGTAAAGATAATTTGGGGGTTGGAGAATCCTCAATTTGACCAATAAAATTCTGTCTGCTAGAATAAGAAAAGCACTTCCGAATTGATCTCATCCTTTATAATGATATAATCAGAATTTATAAAATTTCTCTTTGTTCAGCAATAACTTAATCCTTCAATTAAATGCTAGTCATAAATAGAAAGAATTGGGCATTAGTTAATGAATCATTATTATGAACTTTTTATTCTATTATAGTATTGCATTCTATTTGTCTTTTTTCTGTTCTTCTTTCTGAAAACTAAAAGCAAAGAAAATAAAAGAAAATAAAGGATTAATTCGTTCTTGATAGTTATTTCTTTAATCAGCGAATAGTAGCATACTCTAGATCGGAATCGTGGGGAAGTACTGCTTGATTATTTCTACCAACTTCAAGCCCTTATTATGATTCATTTTATGCAAAAATTCACTTCTTTTATTACCTTACATTATTTCCATTACTTATCCTTTGCGTACTTTGGTGTTCCTAACTGCCCACTTCTTTTTGATTGATCCCTAGTATAGTAAGAAATACTTTACTGTTGACCTTTTGCATCCGCTTCAAGATATGACGATTAATCAAATAATTTCAATCTTGGGATAAACAACTTATGTTTACTTCAATTTCCTTCTTATACTCTAGGGAATGAGATTTTTTTTTTACTGCAAATTGAGTAGCAGTTTTGTTTCACTCATATAACTATCTGGTTTAACTCATCGAACTAAAATGTTGAAAAAAAAAAATAAAGAGATTTGTTCAAGACTTTCAATTTCTTTTTTTTTTTACTTACTTTATAAAGCTTGAAAATTAAATAAAATAAGAAAATATATTATATTATTTCATTTTCATATTTACATATTGAATTAGATTTCTATTGTATTTAAATTTAAATTCATTTTTATCTCTTTTCTAGAAAAGAGATAAAAAGTTCATGTTCCAACGAATCACACGTAGAGATATTGCTAATACACATAGAGTTAATGGTATTTCATAACTAATTGATTGAGCTGCAGCTCGTAGACCGCCTGAAAAAGAATACTTATTATTTGATCCATATCCTGACATAAGAAGACCAATGGGTACAATGCTTGAAATGGCAATCCATAAAAAAACACCTATACTGAGATCAGCTAAAACAAGGTGATATCCAAAAGGAATTACTAAATAACTTAGTAGAATTGATATAACCGCTATAGAAGGCCCTACCCTAAACAAACGAATATTCCCTCTAGATGGAAGAAGATCCTCCTTCAAAAGTAGTTTGGTTCCATCCGCTAAAGCTTGAAGAATACCTAATGGGCCGGCATATTCAGGTCCAATACGTTGTTGTATTGCTGCGGATATTTTTCTTTCTAACCACACAATGACTAATACCCCCATTGTGATTCCTAAGACAAGGGTGAAAATGGGCACAAAAATCCATACGAGTCCATAGACTTCTTTTAAGGATTCTAATTTATAAAAAGAATTAATAGTTTGTACTTCTGTCGTATCAATTATCATTTCAACGATCAACTTCTCCCATAATGATATCTATACTACCTAGTATCGTCATGATATCAGCCAATTTCATTCTTTTAACTAGCTGAGGAAGAATTTGCAAATTGATGAAACCGGGTGGACGAATTTTCCATCTCCAGGGAAAAACACTACTATCTCCTATTAAATAAATTCCTAATTCTCCTTTTGGAGATTCTACCCTTACATAAAGTTCTTGTTTTAACAATTCAAAATTGGGTGAAAGTTTTTTAGTAAGAAATCTATATTCAAAATTATTCCATTCGGAATTCTTTGTCGTATGAAAGCGGCGGTTTTCTAAATTTTCATAAGGTCCTCCGGGAATTCCTTCTAAAGCCTGTTGAATTATTTTTATTGATTCTTCCATTTCACCCATTCGTACTAAATAACGAGCTAATGTATCGCCCTCTTTTTGCCATTTGACTTCCCAATCAAATTTATTGTAACACTCATAACGATCAACTTTACGAAGATCCCATTGGATTCCAGAAGCTCGTAACATTGGTCCTGATAAACCCCAATTTATTGTCTCCTCCCCACTAATAATGCCCACTCCTTCAACTCGTTCCAAAAAAATGGGATTTCGCGTAATAAGTTTTTGATACTCAACAACTTCTTTTAAAAAATAATTACAGAAATCAAAACATTTATCTATCCAGCCATAAGGTAAATCCGCAGCTACTCCTCCGATGCGGAAATAATTATGCATCATCCGCATACCTGTGGCGGCTTCGAATAGATCATATATAAATTCCCTCTCTCTGAAAATATAGAAAAAGGGAGTCTGTGCACCGATATCGGCCATAAAAGGGCCAAGCCATAACAAATGGGAGGCTATACGACTTAGCTCCAGCATAATCACTCTTATATAACTGGCTCTTTTAGGCACTTGAACACTTTCCAATCGTTCTGGTGCATTTACTGTTATTGCTTCTGTGAACATAGTAGCTAAATAATCCCAACGTGTTACATAAGGCAAATATTGTATAATTGTTCGGTTCTCCGATATTTTTTCCATCCCTCTGTGTAAATAGCCTAATATAGGCTCACAGTCAATAACATCTTCACCATCCAGAGTAACGATCAGCCGAAGAACACCATGCATTGATGGGTGGTGAGGGCCCATATTGACTATTATGAAATTTTTTCTTGTAGCCGGTACAGTCATATTTTTTCCTTAATTCTTTATTTCATGAATTTCTTAAAATGAAAAATCTAATGTTAATAACTGAACTAAGAAAAAAGAATTAAAAAACAAAAAATAACAATGATAAGAATAAGAAACTAAAAGAAAAAATTCAAAAAAAAATCAACGATTTTTTGGTTCCCTAATATCTAACTGATCCATTAATTTCTTATAACGCACTTTCTTTTTATTTGACAAATAGGTCAATAATCGTTGACGTTTTCCCAGAATTATTCGTAGACCTCTTTGTGATAAAAAATCTCTTTTGTGCAATTCTAAATGTAAAGTAAGTTTCCTTATTTTGTTGGTGAAATGGAATACTTGAAATTCAACAGACCCGCTATTTTCTTCTTTTTCTTCTTGTGTAATAACTGAGATTAATGAATTTTTGACCATAAATTAAGATTTATATCTGTCTTTTCTGTTAATTTTACCGATCAGGAAAAATAATAGTATTTATTATGTTAGTTATTTTTATCTAGTATACATTAAAATTGTATTTATTTTATTCGTATACTCATTTGTTTTTTGTTTATGTGGTTGGTTTATATTTTCTATATTTGATCCAAATTCAATTGAATATTGAATTTGGATCAAATGATATATATGTATTTACGAAAGAAAAAATTTTCTATTCTTTTGACTTAAATTGACTTAAAGGGATTCCGCTTCTCCTAGTGAAATTTGATATACTATAAAATCAGCATTATATATTATAATTTTATACAGTGTATATATTGAGGTTTTAATCTACCAAATACATTACACAATATTGAATAAATCCACTATAAAATTTTTAATTTTCATTGGAATTGAATTTATTCTGAATTGTGAATACATATGTATTCTTGACATACTGAAACGACTGCTGTTATTAGTATCAAACCAATAGCGATTCATACAAGCTAAATCTTCTAATCGATAATTGGGCCAAAGAAACAATTTTAATTTCATCAAAATTTTTTCATCTGTATTAATATGCTTGTCCTCATTCAAAATCAAAACTTGCCCGCAGTTTCTTATTTTGTTTTTATTGCAAAATCTTGGATTTTTATCCACAACATTACAATTTTCGGAATTGAAACAAATTCGAATTCGAAACTCTCTCCTACGTACGGGAGATAAAATATTTTCAGGAATAAGGAAATAATAATTATTTTTGTCTCCACTAAAAAATATATTGCTGTGTCGTACAATGTATTTTTTAAACTCCCCTTTTTCAATATATTCCCTTTTTGTGTATTTATTATTCGTTTGGTGTTTCTTATCGACCAATGAAGTATCTATAGTTTGATATATAATAGATTTTCCATCCTTTCTTATAGATATACAAATTGGTTCAATAAGAAATACCCCCCTTCTTATCAAATTTTTAAGAACTAAGTCCTTTTGAATAAATATTTCGTCTAGGTTTATTTCGTCTTTTTTAACCGAGGATATAGCAGCTTCCTTTAGATCTTTCACTCCAAGTAGAACACAATACGTCCTTATATTTTTCAATATTTTTTCATTCGAGAGATTAGTCCATCTTAATTGAAAAAGTAAAGAGTTTTTTAAAAGGGAATCTAGTTCCATTTCCTTATTGGTCTTATATTTCTTTTGTTTTATACTATATTTCATTTCTAATCTTCCGTAATCTTCTTCAACAGCTTTTTTATTCTGTTGTTTTAGTAGATTTAATACAAAATTTCCTTCGCTTTGTTGTTCGTGTTCTTCCTGCTCAAAATTTTCTACTTTAAGATCTTTTTTTTTTTTATAAAATATATTAAGATTTTCCTTTGGATTTCTGTTGATGTTTTTACTTTTTTCATTTGTATAAAAATTGAAAAAGAGTGATTTTATTGGGATGATCCAAGGTTGAATCTTATATACATCAAAAAGTAGCCCAAGTTCTGGAAAGAACCAAGGTTCTAGATTGGCATTATTTGATGCGGTATCACAGAACCCTTTTTTATTCATTCCCATGCAATCAAAAAAGTTTTTTTTTTGATTGCATGTTTTGATCTCTTGATTAATCATATTCCTTTTATTAATATTAATTTCAGTCTTAGCCTTTTTATGAATTTTTCTGCGAATATCAGCATTGGTCCAGATCTCAATATTTTTTCTAAAACAAATAGAAAGAGTTCTACAATCAAAATATTTTCTATCCAAATAGGTATTCCTATCAATAATATATTCTTTTTCTAGATAATTATTACTAGGTATACTTACCAATACATAAAATGATTCAGGTTTCAATGTAGTGGAATGATATGGAATTTCTTGGGCCTCTTTTATTTCTAATGTCGATTCAGAAATATATGAATTAGGGGGGTTTATGTATTGATATGATAAAATATCATATCTGTAATGTTTTTTCCATTTGTCTTTTTGACTCATAAATGAATTCGCTGCATAGTCATTTTTTTTTATGGAATTAACTTTTTTATATAAATTCAATTGAATTGATTCCCCTTTTTTAATCATACGAGGTTTATTTCTTTTATTTCGCCATTCTTTAGGTACTAATCGAGACCTTTTTTTTTGAGATAAATCATATTGATAATGACTTTTTAACCAGTTTTTCCATTCGTTCATTACATATGTATGAATTTTTTTATATCTTGATTTGGGATGAAATATTCCATGTACCATACAAAAGTCTTTAAATTTATCCTTAAAAAGGGGAGAGTTCCCTTGATATTGAAGTATAGGTCTCAAGTGATACTTATTAAATAATTGGTTAAGTAATTGGGTTTGTGATAATTTGTAAAATACATATGCTTGAGACAGGGAAGATAAGTTCCAATAAATATTAGAATTTTGATTTCTTTTTTCAGTATTATAAGTATTTGGAAAAAAAAAATTTATAGTCAAAATCAAATTCATTTTATTTTTATTTATTTCATCAATTCCTTCTTTTTTTTGATCTCTTTTATTGTTGTAAATGGATTTATTAAAGATTTTTTTTGTTGATTCAAAGAAAAGTTCCGCATTGATCTTAGAAAAGGTAATGGAACATAACAAAATATTTATGTATATTTTTTCAATTAATGATTTGATAAAGTAATGTGATTTACGCATTAATCGAATATTTTGCCTTTTTAAAATTTTCCAAAGATGTTTATATGATTCCAATATTTTATTATCATAAATTAGAACTATCTCTTTTTCTTTCTTTTCTTTTGTGGTTTGTTCTATTTGATTTTTTATTTTGATTGTCTTATCAGAAATATCTTTCATTTTTCTTTCTATTAGTGAATAATTTAACCAATTCTTTGGTCGAATTAGAACGGGTGATTCGCGAATAATCTTATTATTTCTTTTGAAATCTTTCTCGTTTTCATTCGGTTCATATATATTTTTTTTCTTCAATTCAAAGAATAAGGTTGGATTTACTTTCTCCAGTTTTTTTATTATGAATTTTATAACTCGAATTATTTTGATAACCCATTTTGTTTTTTCTTTTCTAATTTTTATAATTCTTTTTTTATTAAAAAATTTTAGAATTTGGAAAATTTTTTTTTTTACCTTTCTATTTTTTTTTTTGAGTTCTTTATAAATAGGTTTAAAAAAAAAAGGTCGTTTTTGGAGAGAACCGAAGTTAAGTTTTGTTTCCGTTCCCCAGACTGTTAAAAAACAAAAATTTTGTTTTTTCTTTTTTTTTTTCATTTGATCTCTATGGTGAGATCGTACCTTAGATTTTTGCCAAGGTTTTAGACAGAAAGGATGTACAATCTTTATCTGAATACCGTCCGTTAACCAATCTTGGGGAAATTCTGTTTCTGATAATTGAACACCATTATAGGTGCATTTAATATATTTTTCTTTATTCCATTTCTTAAAATCCTTGTGCCATTCCGGGACTTGGAATAATAAAATACGTAAAATGTTTTTAGCTATGATTAAAAAAGGCAATATCATGTATTTTCTAAGAAAAGATTGGATTATTAACGTAAAACTTCTTATTGCTTGAGTATATAGAAGGGCATCCAAAATTTCTGATCTTTCTAACTCTTCGTTTTGATCTTTTTTCTCCTCTTTCTTCTTTTCTTTTTTTGTATCTTCATTTTCAAAATTGGCAATTTTAAATTCTGATTCTTGTTCTCTCCCCATCCAATTCTTAAAAATGAGATTCTTAATTTCGTTGATATCAAAAAATAAAAAAAAATATGTTTTGTCTAGCCGATCCAAAAAAAGTGGGGAATTCAAATTTGCTTGAAAAAGGTTACAAATAACTGTTTTACGTCTTTGAGCGCGCATGGATCCTTTGATTAAATTGCGACGAAAATCAAATTGTTGGGAGTAACGTATCAAAGTTATCTCTTCTGTTTCATCACTATTTGGATCAGCATCTTCATAAATTATGGCACGTTTGGCTCTTCTTGAATAAATCCCACTATCTTCTTCTGTAAATTCTTCTTCCTCTTCTTCGAAATCCTCGGTTAATTCGTATGACCATTGGGAAACCTTTTTAGTAACTTCTTCTCTTCTAATTCCAATAGATTTTTTTTTCATTATTTTTTGATCTTTTGTATGTGTTGTAATTACATCAAATACAAATTTCAAAGATTCTTCTTTATTTTCTGAATCAATTTCTTTTTTTTCTGTATAATTAAAAAAAGATTTACGATAGAGTTCTAAGGAATTATTAAGAAGTAAATCATGAATCTTATTTATCAAAAAAATTTCTTTTAAATATTCTGTATCTGTATAAGGATTCATAATTGCACGTGAATATAATTTTTTTATCGTTCCTCGATATGGTCCGTTTAAAAAAGGATCATATGCTTTCGGCAAACATTTTTTTTTTTTTTTATCATCGCAGATTAGGGTTCTTTTTTCAAGCATATCCAGACTAGGAGATCCCCCATTTTTTTCTAAAATTTTGATTCGGCTTCTCAATTCATTGTTTAAATTGCACTTTTTTTTTTCATTGGTATGAATCCAAGAATTAGAAATAGAAAGATCTTTGTCATAGATGTAAAAAGAAATTCTTCGTTCTAGCATTTCCGAAAAAGTAGATAAACTAGGTGGATATGTAAAGGATATTTTTTGTTTCCCATCACTTTTACATGTAAAAAAAAAAAATTGTGACATTTCATTGCGTAAAGCATTTTCTAATTCATCATTTTTTATATATCGTAATGGACGATTCCATCGTTTATAATCGAAAAAAAAAGTAATGAAAGTATTTTCAACCC